TAGAAAGACCCCATACGAAGATAAAAAAGAATCAAAATTTCTGCCAGATCCCTTATTTCCCTGGGATTGTAGTTCAATCGGTTAGAGCACCGCCCTGTCAAGGCGGAAGCTGCGGGTTCGAGCCCCGCCAGTCCCGACGGATCCAATAAATACAAAAATCCATTTTTCCCTTTCTATGAACTAGTAAAGAATGTCAAGGGGTATACTTGCATTCCCAAAGCAAAAAGGAGTCTTGATTTCTTTTTTTTTTTTCCTATTTTTCCATCTCGCTTTTTTTGTTTGTTAGGTTCGGAACTATGTAATTAATTGAAGTGGAAAGGCAATCTGATGATCCTTCATCAGAAGATTCTCCAAGGAAGACGCAAAGGTAAAGGTGGGTTATAGAAAAAACAAGGAAACGGATGATAAATATCATTTCAGAGTAATTGAGTTAGGAATCAAAATTTTGATTCGGTATGGATAAAAGAACTTCCTATGTTATACTATTCAAGTCTTGACGACGGGTTGATTTGATAGATCAGATATTGTTATTCATGATAGTGATTCGGTTCAAGATCATCGAGAGGTAATTCATCCATTGAATTTACAGACGATAGACGAAAGATTTATCATCTCTAGGGGATTAAATCCCGAGTTATTGCGAAGTAAAAAACCAATGAGATTATGGAAGTAAATATTCTTGCATTTATTGCTACTGCACTATTCATTCTAGTTCCTACGGCCTTTCTACTTATCATTTACGTAAAAACAGTCAGTCAAAATGATTAATTCGATTGAATTTTCAAATGAATTTGAATCAAACTTTCCTTCCAAGTTCTTATCAAAAATTTACGAAGTAAAATGAAAGGGGTCCAATTTCACGTCTTAACTTAAATGAAATGAGCGCACTAGAATCGGAAATTATCTAAGAGATAGATAGTATGGTAGAAAAATGAATTTTTCTACTATACTATCTATCTCTTAGTCTATAAAGCTGTAATCTAGAATAAAGATAAACGCTTAAGTTTCTATATATCAATCTACAATATTCTCTTCCTATATGTGTATATTAATTCCATTTCCATATCAACATATTCCATATATTCTATGGAATTGACATAAGACCCAATTTGCTACATCTATTTGTTCCGCTCAATCTAAAATAAGAATTATTTTAGGATTCTAATTCCTTTACTTTTACTAATAAGTAAGGGGAAACCTCGCCTATTTTTAACGCCATATGAAATAAGGTGATAAAGCCTAAACCGCCTTTCTAAAATTCGAATAGAAACCAAAGGGTAAATGCCCGATATGTAACCCGCCCGAGGCAAGATCTTATTATTGACCAGTCTCTCCTTAAACAACCACTATCTCGATATCATTTCTTATAGAAAGTGTGTATACGCTTAACAAAACGACTTCTTTTTTGAAGAGTCAAGAGGGAAATAAATAAAAAAAGAAAAACTTCCTTAGTATCCGTCTATAAAGATAGTAAGAGCCCATTCCCGTTGATTGAAATAGAAAATTTCGGAAGAATTTTAGGTTGGAATAAATTTCCAATCATCTGAATCCCTTTCTTTTCGAAGTACAAAGACGGGAGAAATATCTCTTGGATTGAAAGAGTATGATTCCTATCATAGATTACTCTATTGGAATCCAATGGGATTCCAAATTCAGAGTTTAATAGTTCAAAGTGCGTTGCAGAACGATCTATAAAACAAGCGGGTTTGATTCCTGAACTCAATTAGTAGTACTTCTAAAGCCCACTTCTTCCCCACACTACGAGTGAAAGGGAAAATGTAAAGACTACCATTAAAGCAGCCCAAGCGAGACTTACTATATCCATGTGCATTATGTCCCCTAATCTCTATAAATACGAAGGAATTATTCCATTATTCCTCAGTAATAATAGTGGAATTAATGTCGCAGAGTCAAAAATGGGTTCTACCGAACACTATTGAGAAATCCATCCAATAAATCGATTATGATTTCGAGTTTTTTGGTGATTCAGGCGACACCCGGATTTGAACTGGGGAAAAAGGATTTGCAGTCCCCCGCCTTACCGCTCGGCCATGCCGCCAAAATGATAGAAAATAGGTGCAATTTTTTCCGGATTACGGAATTATTATTGTACTTGCATTTTGACTTCTGTTTTCCTTAATCCTTTTATTTCCTAAAAAAAAAAAAAAAAGAAATACCCCTTTTGATTGGATTTGATCCATCCCTTTGATTGTATAGTATCTGAAAATACACAATGCTAAAAACATTCTCTTGTTTTTCTATTGAGAAATAAAATGTGTATTTTTCAGACGAGAAATTTGAACCATTGACTCCTTACTTGGAATTCATGAACGATTCTGGGATTTGAATTTCAAATTGTGTTTTCCTAATGACAACATAAAAATTGAAGCAGAACTAATCAGTATTGATTTTTCAATTAAAAAAGATTTCTCAATTTCAATTATAACAAAACATATGAGTATATGTAAACCCCAGAACATAAATACAGATATCTATTATT